TGGGATTTATATATACCCGGAATTGCTGTTATAATTGAAATTGCGAAGTCTTTTTTTTCAATAAAAAAACCAATACTGATTGTATCAATTTTTATTTTCTTATATCATTAAGGAAACGCAATTTGAGATTCAAATTTACGAATCATTCATGAATTATATAATTATATAATAGTTAACGGTTCCAGTTTGTGCTGAATTTTTTCTTTTATGACTGAAAAATCAAAATTTTGTTTTTCACTAGAAAAGTAAGGGAAATTTTTAGAGATTTTATGGTTTTAAGATACTATACAATCAATCGAAGGGATGGATCCAACTCAAACAAAAAAGAAAGATTTCTTTTAGAAAAGGAATTAAGGAAAACGGGATTAAGATTCAAAATACAAGTACAATAAATAAGAAGACAGAAGGATAATTTTTTGATAGATTTTGATTTGGTATCGTTTTGGCGGCATGGCCGAGCGGTAAGGCGGGGGACTGCAAATCCTTTTTCCCCAGTTCAAATCCGGGTGTCGCCTAATCACCAAAAGAATTGACATACCTTCTTCTGTTTTGCTGATAGAATTTTGGAAATTTTTCCGGCGGAAGCAAACGGAGGAAACTGATAAATCGTGATAGTCCTTCCATTACTAACGGAGTGTCTACGGGCCGGGTTTTGAATTAGATTGGATAGCAGGACGGAAATCAAATTCCGTTTTTAGTTGCGGAAAGGCCAGAAGATACTCTGTATACATATTCATCAAAGTCTTTGAGTACTCCGGCATTCAATCAATATTAATTCGATTGAATGAGTAATTGGCTTTTACTTAATATACCTTTTATACCTTATATACTATACCTTTTTTCTTTTTTCGTTAACCCCTAGTCAAGAACAGAACATAATAGGGCGTCCTCCGATTGTTTCATAGAGACAATAAGGGACGGTAAGGATTAGATCAAAACAAAATGGGAAAGAAATAGGGTATGGGTTGGGTAGTGATCTACCTTTCTTCTATTTTTTTAGACTTTTTACTTAACTTAATGAAGGACAACAAAAGAAAGAATAGATTTTTAGTATTTCTACATAATTTTTAGTATTTCTACATATTAGTAGCATTTCTTTGATACTTCCAAGGGGGTCTCCGCATATTTTGCTTGTGCTTAATCTTTTCTGATTATACTAGAAATCTTATAAGACCCCTTATAAGTTAGAGTTGGATTTATTGGATTGTTTCATCAACGACGTTAGGTCAGAATTTTTGACTCTGCGCCAGTGATTCCACTATTATTTATTAGTGAACAATAATTCAAGAATTCCTTCATAGATAGGGGACATAATTCACATGGATATAGTAAATCTCGCTTGGGCTGCTTTAATGGTAGTCTTTACATTTTCCCTTTCACTCGTAGTATGGGGAAGAAGTGGACTCTAGAAGTACTACTAATTGTAATTGAGTTTAGGAATTAAACTGGATCCATTTTTTTTTTATAAATCGTTCAGTTCTGAAAAGCTTTTTTTAGTTGAAATTTCATTATTTCAACACTATTTCAATTTAAAATTCAATTTTTAAATTGAAATAGAAATAAAAAAATATCTGCATTTCAAAATTCTCTTGGGTTTTCGTGTAGTAATATAGTTTATGAATAATATATATGAAGAATACTCTTTCAATCAAACAAATATTTCAATTATTTCCGTGTTTGTATTTCGAAAGTAAAAAGAATACAAAGTAAAAGAAATACAAATGGTAGTAAATTTATTCCAACTGAATTCTTGATCAATTTTCTATTTCGATGAACCGACTCTTACTAAAATTAGATATGGACCGTGAGGAAGAGTTGCACTTTTTTTATTTTACTTTTTTGTTTCCCTTTATTCAAAGAGAAAATAGTTCTGTTATTACATTACGTAGATACACATTTTCTATCGGAAACAACACAGACATAGTAGTTCTCTAACGAGATACTACACAGACTAAAATATTGTATTGTCTTGGGCGAGTCACATATTGCGCACTTCCCGTTTGTTTTAATATTTTGGAAATTTTATTTATGTTGTACTTGTTTTATTGAACTCACTGTTCAAACGTTAAAAGAGGTTTACTAATCCTTTCCCCCCCCCCCCCTTTTTTGAAATCCGAAGAAGTTTCCATAGATCATATGTCAACTGATCGATCAATGACTTCTTCGTCGGAATGCTAATAAAAAGATTACTTTATTTTCTTTTATTATACCCATCGAAGAGGCCCTTGATTCTTTTGATCGGGATTCATATTGAAAATAATCAGCAATCCAGGAATTAGAATCGTACGAGTCGCTTTTCAATTATTTCAAATTGATTGAAATCAACACAAATTAAATACAAGACAGATGGATAAAGCAAAGAAATAGAATTGGGGGGCACTATATACATTATATATAATATGTAATTGATATCGATATATACCAATATATAGGAATATGACGATACTATTGTAGATTGATCTCTATTAAATTAACCCGGATTCCAATACACCTTATATACACTACAATAACAATAGTAGATAGTATGGTAGAAAGATTCAGATATTTCTTTCTACCATACTATCGTATTTCATAGAATACGGCTAATTCTAGTCTGCCCATTTCATTTAAGACGCGAAATTTGAATCCCTTTCTTCTCTTCAATTATTGATAAGAACTAAAAAGTCAAGTTTAATTCAAATTAATCACCTTGGCTGACTGTTTTTACGTATATTATAAGTAAAAAAGCGGTAGGAACTAGAATAAACAGTGCAGTAGCAATAAATGCGAGAATATTTACTTCCATAATCTCATTGTTTCATTTTTCTTTAATTCGCAATAACTCGGGAGTTAATCCCATAGAGATAATAAATCTTTCGCTTGTAAATTCAATGGGATGAATTACATCTTGATGATATCGAATCGGATCAATATCATGAATAACAATATCTGCACTATCAAATCAACTCATCGTCAAGAATTGAATAGTATAACATAGGAAGATCTTTTATCCATACCGAACTCCAAATTTTATTCCTGATCCAACCAATAATAATAATTCCTTTTTTTTTATTTAGCATTCTTTTTCATTCTTTCTTTTCTATCACCTACCGCCCTCTTTGTACAACCATCTGATGAAGTATCATTGAACCGCCCTTACACTTACCATTGATTCTAAACAACCCCCAACAAACAATAGAAGCTAAAAAAAAAAAAAAGGAAGAAGTTCGAAACTTCTTTTTTTACTGATCTAATCTTCTTGGAAAACAAAAGAAGGATGATAAAGACGAGTACAAGTTTCGGTATAAAAAAATCGAATATTCCATCAAATTAACTATTTTATTTCTTTTTAGCTAAAAAGAAATAAAGTTTGTTCTTTCAAGGAAACCCCTTAATAAAAAAATGGCACCCCCCCCCCTAATAAAAAAGCGATCCCTGAAAGTATTCTATTACAATAACTATGTTAAAGTTATTTTATATCGTGCAAATTCCATTTATATATGTACTTCCGGGAAACATACAGTACTCTACTCTATTCGACAGATCAGGAGTAATCGAAAAAGCCATACCCAGTGCAGTATGGTATCTCTTGGAATCCTGAATCTGATGCTACCAATAATTGTCCTAATCCACATATGTCTATCTCCCATCAATCGAATCAGTACTAGTCAAAGAAATGGAAATTCCCCCATTGCTGATAAATGTGAAATAAAAAAGAAAAAAAAATAAAGAAGAGGGATTGCCGTTGGGAATGAAATTCTACTTACTTTCTTTCACAAAAAATCTTTCACAAAAAATAGAGAGCGGAATTGATATATTTTTTTATTGGATCCGTCGGGACTGACGGGGCTCGAACCCGCAGCTTCCGCCTTGACAGGGCGGTGCTCTGACCAATTGAACTACAATCCCAAGTAAATACCATAATAAAATAAAGTATTATGTATACATATTTTTATGATTTTATTCTAACCCTTTCAATTTAGAATTTAGATTCAAATTGGCGTGTTGTAACAGAGCCATGAGTGATATATTGATACCCATATGGGTATGCGCTTTAATGAGAACGACCTGGATTACTAGTAATCCTTTCGTTATTGCCAAATAAATGGGATAATTACTCTTTCAATGAAAAAGGGTTTTTTCTTTACCCCTTTCCTTAGATTTTATTTTATACTTACAGATCCTAATTTGTTGGAAAAATAGAGTAAATAAATAGTGCTATAGATATATCAGAGAAGAAAAATTCTCTTCCGTATTGGGGGATCGGGCATTTCTGGAGAGCACAAAATGGGTTATATGATACCATTTCGTGGTAGATCGGCGAATTTTTGGGCCGAGCTGGATTTGAACCAGCGTAGACATATTGCCAACGAATTTACAGTCCGTCCCCATTAACCGCTCGGGCATCGACCCAGGAAGAATAAATTCCAGGCTTATTGATAATCCATGATCAACTTCCTTTCGTAGTACCCTACCCCCAGGGGAAGTCGAATCCCCGCTGCCTCCTTGAAAGAGAGATGTCCTGAACCACTAGACGATGGGGGCATACCATACTTGCAGGATCGCCATCATACTATGCTCATAGTATGAACAGTTTTTTTAAATTGTCAATAGAATGGAATGGTATGACTCGATACGGAGGATCTTTCCATCTTTCACGATTCTATAGCATTTTTTTCCGCCAATAATTTAGTTCATAATTTAGTTCCGAGACTGCGCCAAATTTCTTTATCAATCATTCAATGAAATATGTTGGATCTCTGTTAAATTAGTGGGTACATGTATGAATCAAATGAATTTCGTTATGATGTCAATTAGGATCGGAAACAATTCATTGTATTGCTATTTATCAAATCCAATATCAATAAACCGTTTTATTTTACCTATATTCACTAGTATATCCTCCCCTAGAATTTTATTTACCGGACAAGTCAAATTTTTCATTTCTGAACGAACTGTTATACGTATAAGATATAGTCTTATATGTACATATATTATAATAAGTATATATACTAAACTCA